ATACTTGTATGCATCAAAAAGCCCAGATTCAGGAGGGTAAATGCATTAAAAAGGGACAAATTTTAGCGGACGGTGCCGCCACGGTTGGGGGCGAACTCGCTTTGGGAAAAAACGTATTAGTAGCTTATATGCCGTGGGAGGGTTACAATTTTGAAGATGCTGTACTCATTAGTGAGCGTCTTGTATATGGAGATATTTATACTTCTTTTCACATACGAAAATATGAAATTCAGACTCATGTGACAAGTCAAGGTCCCGAAAGGTTAACTAACGAAATACCACATTTAGAAGCCCATTTACTCCGTAATTTAGAAAAAAACGGAATTGTGATGCTGGGAGCATGGGTAGAGACAGGCGATATTTTGGTAGGTAAATTAACACCTCAGATGGCAAAAGAATCCTCCTATGCCCCGGAAGATAGATTATTACGAGCTATACTTGGCATTCAGGTATCTACTTCAAAGGAAACTTGTCTAAAACTACCTATAGGTGGTAGGGGTCGAGTTATTGATGTAAGATGGATTCAGAAAAAGGGGGGTTCTAGTTCTAATCCGGAAACGATTCGTGTATATATTTTACAGAAACGAGAAATAAAAGTAGGTGATAAAGTCGCTGGAAGACATGGAAATAAGGGTATCGTTTCCAAAATTTTACCTAGACAAGATATGCCTTATTTGCAAGACGGAAGACCTGTTGATATGGTCTTTAACCCCTTAGGAGTCCCTTCACGAATGAATGTCGGGCAAATTTTTGAATGTTCACTCGGATTGGCAGGGGGTTTGCTAGGCAGACATTATCGAATAGCACCATTTGATGAGAGATATGAACAAGAGGCTTCGCGAAAACTGGTGTTTTCTGAATTATATGAGGCCAGTAAGCAAACAGCCAATCCCTGGGTATTTGAACCCGAGTATCCGGGAAAAAGCAGAATATTTGATGGAAGAACAGGAGATCCTTTTGAACAGCCTGTTATAATCGGAAATCCTTATATCTTGAAATTAATCCATCAAGTTGATGATAAAATCCACGGACGTTCTAGTGGACATTATGCACTTGTTACACAACAACCCCTTAGAGGAAGGGCCAAGCAGGGGGGGCAGCGGGTAGGAGAAATGGAGGTTTGGGCTCTCGAAGGATTTGGTGTTGCTCATATTTTACAAGAGATGCTTACTTATAAATCTGATCATATTAGAGCCCGCCAAGAGGTACTTGGTACTACGATCATTGGAGGGACAATACCTAACCCCGAGGATGCTCCAGAATCTTTTCGATTGCTCGTTCGAGAACTACGATCTTTGGCTCTGGAACTGAATCATTTCCTTGTATCTGAGAAGAACTTGCAGATTAATAGGATGGAAGCTTAATCGGAATGAATTCAAATTTTTCTTCTATGATAGATCAGTATAAACATCAGCAACTCCGAATTGGATTAGTTTCTCCCCAACAAATAAGTGCTTGGGCCACGAAAATCCTACCGAACGGAGAGATGGTTGGAGAGGTCACAAAACCCTATACTTTTCATTACAAAACCAATAAACCGGAAAAAGATGGATTATTTTGTGAAAGAATTTTTGGGCCTATAAAAAGCGGAATTTGTGCTTGTGGAAATTATCGAGTAATCGGAGATGAAAAAGAAGAACCAAAATTTTGTGAACAGTGCGGAGTCGAATTTGTTGATTCTCGAATACGAAGGTATCAAATGGGCTACATAAAATTGGCGTGCCCAGTAACTCACGTGTGGTATTTGAAGCGCCTTCCTAGTTATATTGCGAATTTTTTAGATAAACCTCTTAAAGAATTAGAGGGCCTAGTATACTGCGATGTGTGATTTGATCGAAATTTTGATTTTACAGATTCGAACTGAGAAACTGTTATCCCATTCCATCTAATTGGGATGCCCCGGCTCTGACGTGTCTCTTGCTAGGAGTAACATGAAGCTCAGAATTGTGGGTGTATTCAATACTCCCAAATAAAGGGGGAATTGATCCATGGTCGATTTCGTAACAAGTAAATTTGAATTTCTAGTTGTACCTCGTAAAAAAAGACTTCTTTTGTTTAACCACTCTCCGTCGTTTAGAAATAAATGAGTTTCGCGCAAGCAAATAGCAAATATGTCATGGTTACAAGAGTCTATCCATCGCATATAGGCTTTAAGGGCGTCGTGGTATAACCGTCGAGGTGAAGTCGTGACCTAAAAGATCGAACGGAACGATACTTAGACAAGTAAATCCTTTATCTTATATCTTATGAATTCCAAGGCATTTTCCTTGAAGGGGATTCATCGTTCGAAGGGAAGTAGACTACTCAAGAATTGCACATTTCATTTTGACTTGAATAAAGAATTCAAAAAAGAAAAGGAAGAATGAATTAATGAAATGTTGCTTGGTCTTCCGCGGGAACTTGAGTAAGGAGTAGATGTAGATTCTTTGTTTTGCTTTGAGGATTTGACAGAATTTCTAGAATTTGAAAGCGAGAACTCCTTTCTTTGCTGTAACTACTT